AAATTATATGAAAATACGGGGCATTGTTTAATATGATGGTAAATTAACTATTTTTTGGGGGGGGGTATTTTGGCATTTGAAAATTCTCTCGGGAAAAAAAAGTAAAATATCAGGTGTAAAAAATTATGCCCGGAATTTTTGTAATAAATTATTTTCACGGGGTGAAATCGGGAGGGGGGGGTAGGTGTGAAAAATAACTCTATAGGATTTTGGGGTTTGAGGTAATGTTATAGTTTTGCCGCATTAATTTTTTTCAACTTTTAAAAAACAGGGGTGTTGAAAAATATTTACTAGGGAAAATTTATAATAAGTGAATAATGAAAATTTACAGTCAAGGAAAAAGTATGTCTAACGAGCATAAAGAATATATCCGTGGGTAGGGAATGTGCCAGACCAAGAAGATAGCTCCACCCGGACTAGATGGTATACCCCGGTGAGGGGAACGGTAACGAGCATATATGGGTGTCAGGTGAAAGGGAGAGAAAAAAAGGACTACCAGGGGTGGAGCTAGCATACGTGATAAGAACATGAGACCACATGTACCAATATAAAGGGTGCGACCAAATGCTTCTTAAAAGGCAAGTAGGGAGGGATGGTTCCGGGCCATTAAGATGACCTTGAGAGTGTAACCAGCGGTCTTGGAAAGAGCAATAAGGGAGGGGTTACAGTATATGGACGTGAGAAGCGGGACTGCCATGCTTTCAGTGGAAGGATAGAGGGTTTCACGGGCTGGGTTACATCAAGGGACACCATTAGGAACAGGATAGTCATGATTACCAATAATAGGTAGCCGAAGATAACATGCAAAATTAGAGTGATGTGGCGGAAAATTTGATATAATATCCCATTTTTTTTATACAAATAATTATAGTATAATTCTCGTTTATTAGGCGTGAGGCAAATCATTAATGTATAATTATACATAGTGAAATAAAGACTGACAAGCTAAGGGGTACATTATAGTCGGAATCGGGTCAAAACATGTGGGGGGGGGTAGGGGGGGGGTCCTAGGAGAGTTATTTATTATTTTGTCAAAGAGTAGTTTAAGTTAAAATGCTGGTTTTGGGGGCCAGAGATGGGATTCTCTCTTTGATGCTCTAGGGGTTGGGTCCAGCTTTGGTTTACAAGAACAATGCTTTAATGTGTTAAGCTACTAGGGCATGTGTTGGCGGTTGAAATTTTATTTTCTAGTCAGCCAAGTAGGGGGTTTATAATGAAGAATGAGAAGTATAGTAAGGAGGTTGCTTGACCAATGGCTGTGAATGGTGGTTCTACTGGTTTGGTGGCTGCTCATGTAATTGTGATGAATGTGGCTACCAGGGTTCAGAATATTAGTTGTATTAGAGGGCGAAAGGTTATTGGTCGTAGGTGTGAAGTGTGGGTGAATGGGGATGTTATTAGAATGGCTACGGATATTACAAGGGCTAAAGTTCCTCCGAGTTTGTTGGGGATAGATCGTAGGATTCCATAGGCGAATAGGAAGTATCATTCTGGTTTAATGTGTTGAGGTGTTACTAGTGGATTGGCTTTTGAGAAGTTTTCGGGGTCGTTAAATATATCGGGAGTAAATGATATGATAGTAAATATGGTGGTGAGTATGATGGTGAGTATTAGTATATCTTTGTAGGAGTGGTAGGGGTGGAATGGGATTTTGTCGATATCTGAGTTTGTTCCTAGGGGATTGCTTGACCCCTCTGTGTGTAGTATTATAATATGAATTGAAGATACTGAGATAATGGTGAATGGGAGGATGAAGTGGAGGGCGAAGAATCGAGTTAGTGTGGGGTCATTGATTGAGAAGCCCCCTCAAAGTCAGGTGGTTAGTGTTGTGCCAATGTATGGTACTGCTGTTAGTAGGTTTGTGATTACCGTTGCTGCTCAGAATGATATTTGTCCTCATGGTAGGACATAGCCGAAGAAGGCTGTTGCTATAAGGATGATTAGTAAGGTAGTTCCGGATAGCCACACATTTTTGTTTAGGTAGGATCCGTAGTATAACCCTCGTGCGATGTGGATGTAGATGCAGATGAAGAATATGGATGCTCCGATTGCATGTAGGTTTTGTATGATTCACCCGTATGGGACATCACGTGTTATATGAATAATTGATGAGAAAGCCAGGTTGATATTAGCTGTATAGTGGATGGCCAGGAAAAATCCTGTTGTGATTTGTAGGGCGGAGCAGGTTAGTAGTATAGATCCAAAGTTTCATCAAGTTGAGATATTTGATCCTACTGGTAGAAGGTTGAATAGTAAAAGTGTGTGTTGGTTAGGCATGATTTTTGTAGTTGATTTACAACGGTGGTTTTTCGGACCGCAGGTCTCAGTAGAGCAATAATAATGATTGCGATGAATTATTTTTTTGGTTTTGTTTTGGTGTTTCTAGTTTTTAGTGTTGTGGCTTTGAGTATAATTTTTGTACCTTATCAGGGCGTGATTGCTTTAATGGGGGTTTCTTTTTTTTGTTGTGTTTTTATGGTTGTTTTGGGACAGACGTTTGTGGCTTTAGTGATATATATTGTATATTTGGGTGGTTTGGTTGTGATTTTTGGGTATTGTGTGAGTGTTGAGAAAAGTAGTGTTAGTGTTATTGGGGTTTCGTGGTTTAAGTGCTTTGTTGTATTTGTGTTTGTTGTTATTTGGTGGTGGTTGTTTGGTGGGGTAGATGGTTTGTTGGTTTATACTAATTGGGAGGATTTAGTGTGTTTAGAGATAAATGGTGGGGGTGTTTTTTATTTTAGTGGTGGGGTTGGTTTAATTGTGTGTTCTTGGGGGTTGTTGGTTGTGTTGTTTTCTATTTTAGTTATTCTTAGTTGGTCTCGGTTGGGTGGTTTACGACCTTTTTAGGTAGAAGTATAGAAGTAGTATTACTATAGTTAGGGTGAATGTGGTTATGTAGTTGTTGATTATATTTTTTTGTTGTGTGGAAAGGTGGATTATGGGGGTGAGTGTGTTTGATAGACCTTTTGGTCCTCAATTTTCTAAGGTTCACAGGTCTATTAGTTCAGTGGTGGTTTGTTGGCTGATTTTTAGTGTGTTTATTGTTACAGTTCGATGGGGAATGTTGAAGTAGGCTAATTGGTTGAAGAATAAGTTTAGTTTGCTGGGTTTTTTGGGTTTTAGTTGGTATGAGGTGTTGGATAGGTCTTTTGATAGTAAAATGCCCAGTATGGTGGCTAGGAGTGCTGTTAGTTTGATTGTTTTGGGTATGGTAATTGTTGTTGTAGTTTGTAGTGTTGTTATTTTTGTTAGTGTCCCTGCCAAGATTGATATTAGGGTTAGGCGGGTTAATGGGTTAATAATTGCTTTTGTTTCATTATGGGTGTTGTGGCGAGTCCGTGGATAGTTTGTTAGTGTAGTTAACATGATTTGTGTGCTGTAGCAGGCGGATAAGATGGTGGCAATTAGTGTGGTTGTAAGGGTTCATGAGTTGGTGTGGGAGTTGGCTATTGTTTCAATGATGGTGTCTTTTGAGTAAAACCCAGATAGAAATGGTATCCCTATTAGGGATAAGTTAGCGATAATCAGGAATGAGGAGGTTATCGGTGAAGTTTTTAGTATTCCGCCTATTATACGGATATCTTGTTCATTATTTAGGTTGTGGATGTACGAGCCAGAGCAGAGGAATATTAGGGCTTTGAAAAAAGAGTGGGTGATTATGTGTAGGAAGGCCAAGGTTGGTTGGTTTAATCCGATTATTGTTATTATTAGGCCCAGTTGGCTTGTGGTTGATAGTGCAATGATTTTTTTGATATCTATGTGAGTGGTTGCTGCAGCAGCAGCAAATATTGTTGTTGTTGCGCCCAAGATTAGGCAGGAGGTTATTATGATTTTGTTGTTGTTTAGTACGGGGTGTAGTCGGATTAGTAGGAAGATTCCGGCTACGACTATTGTGCTGGAGTGAAGTAAGGCTGAGACAGGTGTTGGGCCTTCTATGGCTGAGGGGAGTCATGGGTGAAGGCTAAATTGTGCGGATTTTCCTGTAGCTGCCGCTAGTAGGCCCATCAGTGGGATAATGTTAGTTGTTTCGTGTTGAATTATAAGTTCTTGTATATTAATTGAAGATGTGGTTATTAGTCAGGCAGTTGTCATGATAAGTCCGATATCCCCAATTCGGTTGTAGATAATGGCTTGAAGGGCTGCTGTGTTTGCATCTTGGCGTCCGTGTCATCATCCGATGAGTAGGAAAGACATGATTCCGACTCCTTCTCACCCAATAAAAAGTTGATACATGTTGTTTGCTGTAATAATTACTATTATAGTGATTAGGAATATTAATAAGTATTTAATAAATTTGTTGTTGTATGGATCTGTGGCTATATACCAGGTGGAGAATTCTGTGATTGATCATGTGATGAATAGGGCGATTGGGATAAATATTATTGATAGTGTGTCTAGTGTAATGGAGATGTTGATATTTTCGGTTGGTGTGATGATTAGTGGTGTTAGTGAGAGTGTCAGATCGTTGTTGTTTAGTATTGGGTTGATTTGGATTAGGCTAATAATGAATAGTAGTATGAGGTTGTTTTTAGTGTTGTGTGGTGGTTGTATGGTGGAAATAATAAGGGATATTAAGATAGTAATGGTAATTGTTGGGGTAATTAGGTTCATTTCTACCACTTGGATTTGCACCAAGGATTTTGGTGCCTAAGACCAGTGGAATACTATTATCCTTTAGTAGAGGGGGCTGAGTTGTTGATCCCAGATTAAAGAGTTAGCAGGTCTTATGACCCCCTCGGTGTGCGAGGAGTTAATTCCTATTGTCAGGGTCACAGTTTGATGTTTTTTTTAAACTACACACACTTTATATAACTAGTTCCGGTTTTAGTGAGATTAGGATTAGTGGGATGGTGTGTAGTGTTATAAGAAGGTGTTCTCGTGAGTGTGTTGGTTGTGTTGTCGTGTTTAGTAGGGGTGTGCCCGTTTGTGTTGATAAAAATATGTGTAGGGAGTAGGATGCTGTGATTAATATAGATAGGCCGAATATAATGATTGTAGTTGGGCATCAATTAAACAGCGATGATGCAATTAATAATTCTCCGGTGAAGTTTATACTTGGTGGGGTTGCAATGTTTATTAGGTTGATTAGTAGCCACCATGTTGTTAGCATAGGAAGAATGTTGTGAAACCCCCGTGTAAGGATTATAATGCGGGTTTTGGTTCGTTCGTAGGTAGTGTTGGCTAGGCAGAATAGTGCTGATGATGTAAAGCCGTGGGCGATTATTAGAGATATAGCTCCGGATAGGCTTCATTGTGTTTGGATTATAATTGCAGCGATGACTAGGCCTATGTGGCTGATAGAAGAGTATGCAATTAGAGATTTTAGATCTGTTTGTTGGAGGCAGGTTAGATTGGCTAATGTTGCTCCCCATAGAGCAAGAATAATGAGTGGTAGGAATAGGTCTGTTTTTATTGTTGGTAGAATTTGTGTTATTCGGATTATACCATATCCGCCCAGTTTTAGTAGAATTGCAGCTAAGATTATAGAGCCTGCAATTGGGGCTTCTACGTGGGCTTTTGGGAGTCATAGGTGGAGTCCATAGATGGGTATTTTTGCTAAAAAAGCCCCAAGGCAGGCGATTCATAGTATTAGCTCTGTCTTGGGGTTGGCTGATTGTATTAATTGTATGAAAAAGGTTGGGGTGTTAGTTGTATTGTTGATGAACAGGATTGCTGTTAATAGTGGTATTGAAGTTGTTAATGTGTATAGTATAAAGTAGGTTCCTGCGGTTAAGCGTTCGGTTTGTTGTCCTCATCGTGTGATGATAATAAGGGTTGGGATCAGGGTTGCCTCAAATATAATGTATATTAAGGTTAGGTTGTTGGCTATGAATGTAAGGGAGATGAATAGTTGTAGTAGTGTAAGTATTGTTAGGAACGTTCGTTGTCGTTGTATTGGTTCTTTGGCTATTGAGTGTTGATTGGCTAAAATTGTTATTGGTAGAAGTCAATAGGATAGTGTTAGTAGGGGGGCTGATGTGTGGTCGAGATATAGGTTTATGTTTAAGTTTGGTTCTAGGAGGCTTAGGCTTATTAGGGCGATTATAAATGAGTAGGAGGTTGTTGTTGTATAGAGTGTTTTTGGTTTTAATAGTAAAATTATTGGGATTAGTATGGTGGTTGTATAGATGATTTTTAACATTGTAGAAGGCTTAAGTTTTTTAGGAAGTCATTTCCGTGGGTTCGTGTGATTGCAACTACTAGGCTTAGCCCCACGGCTGCCCCGCATACCGACATGGTTAGGAGAATAATAGGTATTGGGATTTGTGATATGGTTAGAGAAGTGGAAGTAAATATAACCAGTATAGTAAATATGATAAGTATCATTGTTTCCACACATATTAAGGCTAATATTAAGTGTTTGTGTTGTAGTGAGAGGGTAATGATGGTGATTATGAATGTTATAAATAAGGTGGTTTTAGTTAGTTCCATTACTATGGCTTAGGATCAGTAAGTTCTTTTGGGTCGAAATCAAATGTCTATTAGACTACCAAAGTACTCTGTTCATTCTAATCCGCCTTGCAGTCATTCGTATATTAAGCCTAATGTGAGAATTGTTAATACTGTGGTAATTAGTATAGTAGTTGTGTCGGGGGGGTTAGTGTTTATGCTTCATGGGATTGGAAGTAATAGTACAATTTCTAGGTCAAATAGAATAAACAGGATAGCGATTAGGAAGAATTGGATGGAGATAGGGGTTCGGGCGTTTCCTAGTGGGTCGAAGCCGCACTCGTAGGGCGATAGTTTATTGATATCCGGTTTTGTGATAGTGTGGATGTTGATTGTGTATAGTGCGATTGTTGTTATTATGGCTATAGTGATAAGTGTGATGAGGTTAATTATTTCTTCTCGTAAGAGACTTCATGCTTGGAAGGCATTTGTACTATTATACTAAAGAAATAGGATCCCCATCAGTAGACTGAGATGTAAAGGAACAACCATACAATGTCGACAAAGTGTCAGTATCAGATTGCTGCTTCGTATCCGAAGTGGTGGGTGGTTGTGAAGTGGTGTTTGGTGAGTCGGAGCATGCAGATTATTAGGAAGGAGGTTCCGATTATAACATGTAGTCCGTGAAATCCTGTTGCTACGAAAAAGAGTGAGCCGTAGACACTGTCTGAGATGGTGAATGGGGTTTCTATGTATTCTGATGCTTGGAGGGCTGTGAAGTAGATTCCGAGGATAATGGTAATTATTAGGGCGTGGGTTGCTTCTTTTTTATTTCCTTTTATTATTGTGTGGTGTGATCATGTAATAGTTGCTCCTGATGAGAGGAGGACGGCTGTGTTTAATAGTGGTACTTCTATTGGGTTTAGTGGGGTGATCCCGGTTGGTGGTCATTCTGCTCCTAATTCGGGGGTTGGGACTAGGCTTACATGATATAGTGCTCAGAAGAAACCTAGGAAAAAGAATACCTCAGATGTGATGAATAGGATCATACCGTATCGTATATTTTTTTGTACGCCTTTTGTGTGGTGTCCTTGGTAGGTGCTTTCTCGGACCACATCTCGTCATCATTGGATTATAGTGAGTAGTAGTACTATTAACCCCAGTTTGAGTACGGTGGTGGTGTGTGTGTGGAATCAAATTGCTAGTCCTGAGGCTAGTAGTATGGAGCCCATGGCTCCTGTTAGGGGTCATGGGCTGGGGTCTACTAGGTGGTATTGGTGGAGTTGGTGGGTCATTATGTGTTTTCTTGTAGGTATAGGATAATTAGTAGTACAAATACGTAGGCTTGAATGCAGGCTACTGCCAACTCTAAGATAGAGAGTAATAGTAGGAGTAGTCATGTTATAATGCTTAGGGCAATGTGTGTTTTAATGAAGTTTAGTGTCGCTGTGCTGACCATGGTTATGAGTAGGTGACCTGCTGTGATGTTAGCTGTAAGTCGCACTCCTAGTGCTATTGGTCGTATTAATAGGCTGATTGTTTCAATAATAATTATAAATGGGATTAGTGGTGGTGGGGAGCCTTCTGGTAGTATGTGGGCCAGTGTAGATGTTGGTTTTTTTGTTATTCCAATAATTACTGTAGCCATTCAGAGTGGAATGGCTATGGCTATGTTTATTGATAGTTGAGAGGTTGATGTGAAGGTATATGGTAGTAGGCCTAGCAGGTTTGATAGTAAGATTACAATAAGTAGGCTGGTTAGGACTTGGCATCATTTTTGTCCATTTGGTGTTAGTTGATTAGTTATGTTTGATATAGTGATTTTTAATAGTAGAGTGATTGCGGTTGCTATGCGGTTTCCAAGAAGTTTTGGTTTGTGGTGGATTAGTAAGACTGGGACTAGTATTGATAGGGGGGCTGTTGGTATTATTAGTAGTTCTGGGCTTATAAACTGTTCAAATATATTTATAGTCATAGTAGGGTGTATATTGGTTTATTTGTGGTTGTTGGTTTTATTGTTGGGTTTGTTATGTGGAAGGTTTTGATTTTTTTTATGGTCAAGTGTAGTGTTAATCAGGTTCACAAGTAGACTGTAAGGATGTAGATTGTGTCAAGTTGTGGCATATCACTAAGGAAAGCATGATTTCTTCTTCAACTTAAAAGGCTGATGCTATGTAAAGCTTCTCAGTGATTGTTCTGAGACCAGCCATTGTTCAAAGTAGTATAATGGGATTGCTTCTACTGCGATTGGTATAAAGCTGTGATTTGCTCCGCAGATTTCTGAGCATTGACCAAAGAATACGCCAGTTCGTGATGTGGCCAGTGGGAGTTGGTTTAGCCGTCCTGGGACCGCATCTACTTTTACCCCAAGTGAGGGGATTGTTCATGAGTGAAGGACGTCTTCTGCGGTGATTACAATGCGGGTTTGTAGGCCTGCTGGTATGATTATGCGGTGGTCTACTTCGAGTAGTCGTGGTGAGCCGTTTTGTAGGTCTTTTGTTTGGATTATGTAAGAGTCAAATGAGATTTGAGTTTCATCTGAGTATTCGTAGTTTCAGTATCATTGATGTCCAGTTGCTTTGATGGTAAGATATGGATTAAACACCTCTTCTATTAAATATAGAGATCGTACTGATGGTAGGGCTGTTAAGATTAGGATTATAATTGGGGCGGCTGTTCATGCTGCTTCTAGCTGTTCTACTTCTTCTGTCGGGTCATTATGGGTTGTGGCTGTTATGGTTGCGGTTAGTGTGAATATTGTGATTACTATTGTTATTAAGCAGGTGAGTAGAAGGACGTGGTCATGTAGGAAAATTACTTCTTCTATGGTGGGCCCTATTGCTTCTTGTAGTGATAGTTGGCCTGCGTATGGCATTGAGGACCACAGAGACTGTGATTTGGCCACGACAAAGCCACGTAATGTGTTTACTAGGTTCTCGGGAAGAAAGCATAATATGCGGTTAACTTGAAATTAACAGATGGCAGTTTAATTCTGTCTTTTCTCGGGTCACGGTCACTCTATATAGGAAATAAGGTTTCGAATTGGGGCGTAAGTGTTGTTTAATATGAACGTGGGCTCAGTGTGTGTATGGAATGGTGGTGGGGAGCCGAAGAATCACTCTACGTGAGTTTTTTTTCCAAGTGGGAGTTTGGCCTCTCGTTTACATGTTAGTGCTTCTCAGACAATGAATAGAGATATAAGTACTGCTACTATAGAAATGGTTGATCCGATTGATGATATTGTATTTCATAGGGTAAAGGCATCTGGAAAGTCTGAGTATCGTCGTGGTATGCCCGATAGGCCTAGGAAGTGTTGTGGAAAAAATGTTATGTTTACACCTGTAAATATTACTCAGAATTGGGTTTTTGTTATGGTTTGGTTTAGGGTATAGCCTGTGAATAGGGGAAATCAGTGTGTTAGTCCACCTATGATGGCGAATACTGCCCCTATTGATAGAACGTAGTGGAAATGTGCTACTACGTAGTAGGTGTCGTGTAGTACAATATCTAGTGATGAATTGGCCAGGATAATTCCAGTTATTCCGCCGACAGTAAATAGGAAGATGAACCCCAAAGCTCAATAGATTGGGGTCTGTCATTTGATTTGGCCTCCTGTCAGTGTAGCCAGTCAACCGAATACTTTAATACCTGTTGGGATTGCAATGATTATTGTTGCTGCTGTAAAGTAAGCCCGGCTGTCAATGTCTAGGCCCACGGTGAATATATGGTGGGCTCAGACAACGAAGCCTAGGACGGCGATAGATATTATTGCTCAGATTATGCTTGTGTATCCGAATGTGTTTTTTTTTCCTGTGTAGAATGTAATAATGCTTGAGACAATACCAAATCCGGGTAGAATAAGAATGTATACTTCTGGGTGGCCAAAGAATCAGAATAGGTGTTGGAATAATACTGGGTCGCCCCCACCACATGGGTCGAAGAAAGAAGTATTAAGGTTTCGATCGGTTAGGAGTATAGTAATTGCTGCTGCTAGTACGGGTAGGGCTAGTAAAAGCATGATAGCGGTAATTAATACTGACCAGACGAATAGCGGGATGTTGAATATTGGTATTGATTTGGGTTTTATGTTGATGCATGTTGTAATAAAGTTAATTGCCCCCAGGATGGAGGAGGCGCCTGCCATGTGCAGAGAGAAAATTGCTAAGTCTACTGACGGGCCGGAGTGTACTATATTTCCTGATAGTGGGGGGTAGACAGTTCATCCTGTACCAGCCCCGGCTTCCACATAGGAGGAAGATAATAGGAGGAGTAGTGCTGGTGGTAGGAGTCAGAAGCTTATATTATTTATGCGTGGAAAAGCTATGTCTGGGGCTCCAATTATTAGTGGGATTAATCAGTTACCAAAGCCGCCGATTATAATGGGTATAACTATAAAGAAAATTATGATGAATGCATGGGCTGTAACTAGGACATTAAAGATCTGGTCACTGCCTAGTAGTGATCCTGGCTGGGTTAATTCCATTCGTATGAGGATGCTCAGGCAGGCCCCGATCAAGCCAGATCATGCTCCAAATAGTAGGTATAGGGTTCCAATGTCTTTGTGATTTGTTGAGAATAGTCAACGAGTAATAAACACAGGTAGTATGGCTGATAAAAGCGGTAATCTGTAAAATTATAAATAGGATATTCCTTGCTGCCAAACCCGGAGGTGTATAACATGTCAGACTGCAAATCTGAAGTCGGCAGCTGCCCCGGGTTTCTCCGTTTTTTCCCCCCGCCCAAAAACGGAGAAGCTAGATTAAAGTCCGCCGGTTTGGACAGCTAGCTGTTAATTAGTTTTTGTGGGATCGAGGCCCGCTGGTCTAGAGAGCTTTAGTTTAACTAAAATTTCTGTGTTGCAAGCAGAGGATGTGGTTCCCGCAAGTTCTATCAGAAACTAAAGTGGTCTTTTTTGGGGGCTTTGAAGGCCTCTAGTTTAAAATATAACTTAAGTTTCTATATGTTTGGTGATATGGGTAGGAGAAGGGCAGTTAATATTGTTAATATTGAGGTTATTATAGGGTGTTTTTTATTTGGTGCTCGTCATTTTAGTGATATTAGTGTGGTGTGGGGTGGGAGTGTTATTGATGATACATATATTAAGCGTATGTAGGCGTATAGGCTTAGTAGTGAGGTTATTGCTATTAAAGTGGCTCCTGTGATTATGTTGAGAGAGGTTAGATTGTTTAGGATAAGTCATTTTGGTATGAATCCTGAAAGGGGGGGCAGTCCTCCTAGGGATAGTATGGTTGTTGATAGGGTTATTATAAGGTGTGGTGAGTTGGTTCATATGATTCCGATATCTTTAATTGTTGTCGAGGCTGTTAGGTTTATTAGTAGAAATACGGGGATTGTGGTTATGGTGTAGATAGAGAAGGTTAGGGTTGAGATTCCTGGTGCTATTGTGATGGTGGCTATGATTCAGCCGGTGTGGGCAATTGATGAGAAGGCTATAAGTTTTCGTAGTTGGGTTTGGTTAAGGCTTCCAAGGCCTCCGGCTGTGATTGATAGTATTGCGGATAGAAGTATTAGTGTGATGTTGATTTCGTTGTGTGTTGTTAGTAGGATTATGAGTGGGGCGATTTTCTGTCAGGTTAAGATAGTTAGGGTTGTAAGGGTTGTGGTGCCTTGTGATACATCAGGAAGTCAGAAGTGAAATGGTGCAGCTGCTATTTTTATTATTAAGGCTGCTGTGATAATGGTTATTGTTATGGGTTCTGTTGTGAGGTGGGTTTCTCAGTTTGAGGTGTTTAAGGCGTTTGTTGTTGCTGCAAATAGTATGGCTGTGGAGGCTATGGTCTGGGTTAGGTAGTATTTTGTTGCTGCTTCTGTGGCTCGGGGGTGGTTTGGCTTTGAGATTAGGGGAATTATTGAGAGGGTATTGATTTCTAGGCAGACCCACACTATAAGTCAATGTGTTGTTGATGTGATTATAGTGGTGCTTAGGATGATGCTTGTTGAGATAATTAGTCATGATGTTGGGTTAATTAGCAGGGGTCGTTGTGACATTTTCGGGGTATGGGCCCGATAGCTTGTTTAGCTGACCTTGCTTAGAGGGTAATATATTGGTAGTATAAAAAGTTTTGGGCTTTTTAGTTTAAGTTCGAGTCTTAACCCTCTAGGGTATTAAGGAGATGATTTGAACATCTGTGTTGAGGTTTTAAGCCTTTTGCATAACCTGGCTTTGCTACCTTAATTATATGAAAATACGGGGCATTGTTTAATATGATGGTAAATTAACTATTTTTTGGGGGGGGGTATTTTGGCATTTGAAAATTCTCTCGGGAAAAAAAAGTAAAATATCAGGTGTAAAAAATTATGCCCGGAATTTTTGTAATAAATTATTTTCACGGGGTGAAATCGGGAGGGGGGGGTAGGTGTGAAAAATAACTCTATAGGATTTTGGGGTTTGAGGTAATGTTATAGTTTTGCCGCATTAATTTTTTTCAACTTTTAAAAAACAGGGGTGTTGAAAAATATTTACTAGGGAAAATTTATAATAAGTGAATAATGAAAATTTACAGTCAAGGAAAAAGTATGTCTAACGAGCATAAAGAATATATCCGTGGGTAGGGAATGTGCCAGACCAAGAAGATAGCTCCACCCGGACTAGATGGTATACCCCGGTGAGGGGAACGGTAACGAGCATATATGGGTGTCAGGTGAAAGGGAGAGAAAAAAAGGACTACCAGGGGTGGAGCTAGCATACGTGATAAGAACATGAGACCACATGTACCAATATAAAGGGTGCGACCAAATGCTTCTTAAAAGGCAAGTAGGGAGGGATGGTTCCGGGCCATTAAGATGACCTTGAGAGTGTAACCAGCGGTCTTGGAAAGAGCAATAAGGGAGGGGTTACAGTATATGGACGTGAGAAGCGGGACTGCCATGCTTTCAGTGGAAGGATAGAGGGTTTCACGGGCTGGGTTACATCAAGGGACACCATTAGGAACAGGATAGTCATGATTACCAATAATAGGTAGCCGAAGATAACATGCAAAATTAGAGTGATGTGGCGGAAAATTTGATATAATATCCCATTTTTTTTATACAAATAATTATAGTATAATTCTCGTTTATTAGGCGTGAGGCAAATCATTAATGTATAATTATACATAGTGAAATAAAGACTGACAAGCTAAGGGGTACATTATAGTCGGAATCGGGTCAAAACATGTGGGGGGGGGTAGGGGGGGGGTCCTAGGAGAGTTATTTATTATTTTGTCAAAGAGTAGTTTAAGTTAAAATGCTGGTTTTGGGGGGTGGGAGTGTTGTTGGCTCCGTGTCTACTCTATCAAGGTAGTCCCTTCTCGGGCACACCCCCATTGTGGGGGTGTACCGCAGAGTGCTGTACTTATAGAGGTATTGAATAGGCATATTGATAGGGTGAGTGGTAGATATTGTTTTCATAATAGGTGCATGAGTTGGTCGTATCGAAATCGGGGGTATGAGGCTCGAGTCCATAGGAATATTGTTGTTAGTATTATTGTCTTAGTTATAAGGTTAATGGTGAATAGTTGTGGGTTTGTTGTTCCGGGGTTTATGAAAATTGTGGCGGATAGGGTGTTTATTAGTAGGATGTTGGTGTATTCTGCTAGGAATAGTAGTGCAAATGGTCCGGCTGAAAATTCTACGTTGAACCCTGAGACTAGTTCGGATTCTCCCTCTGTTAAATCGAATGGGGATCGATTGGTTTCGGCTAAGGTTGATGTGAATCATATTATGGCTAATGGTCATGATGGTAGTAGAAGTCATATTTGGTCTTGTGTTTCTGTGAATAGTATTAGTGAGTATCCTCCGGAGATGGTTGCTATTGAAATAATGATTAGTCCTAGGGTGACTTCGTATGAAATAATTTGGGCTACAGCCCGTATGGCCCCAATGAGGGGATATTTTGAGTTTGATGATCATCCTGATCATAAAATGGTGTAGGTGAATATTCCGGATATGGCTATAATGAATAGTAGTCCTAGGTTTATGTTAGTTAGTATAGATGGTATGGGCATAGGTGCTCAAGATGCTAGTGCTAGAGTTAGGGCTATGATGGGGGAGAGTGTGAATAGGATGGGTGAAGATATGGTGGGTTTTGTTGCTTCTTTTGTGATTAGTTTTAATCCGTCTGCGATTGGTTGGAGTAGGCCTATCGGGCCTACTAGATTTGGTCCTTTTCGGTGTTGTATGTACCCCAAGAGTTTTCGTTCTAGTAGGGTGAGGAATGCCACGGCGATAAGGATTGATAGGATGTAGAGTAGAGAGTTGATAATGTTAAGTAGGATTGTAGTGATTATTAAGGGTGGTCCTTAATTAACCTTGTCTTGGTTTGAAGTGGGTCTGGTGTGATGTTGGTCTGGTATTTTTATTAAAGCATACTTGTAGCATTGGCTTTGCTTTATCGGTCCTTTCGTACTGGATAGGGCGTGTCATAGATAGAAACCGACCTGGATTGCTCCGGTCTGAACTCAGATCACGTAGGACTGTTAATCGTTGAACGAACGAACCCTTAATAGCGGCTGCACCATTAGGATGTCCTGATCCAACATCGAGGTCGTAAACCTTCTTTTTGATATGGGCTCTTGAAGAAGATTGCGCTGTTATCCCTGGAGTAACTTGGTTCAATTATCAGCTTTGCTGGGTCGTTTGTTGGCTTGTTGGCCTAAATGTGGTTTGAGGTATGAGTCATAGTGTTTGGAAGTTCTCTTTTTTTCCAAGGTCGCCCCAACCGAAAGTATCTATTATGTGGTTTAATAGTTTAGTTTAAGCTTCACAGGGTCTTCTGGTCTTATGTGGGGATTCTAGCTTTTTTACTAGGAGATCAGTTTAATTGATTTATTATAAGAGACAGTTAGGCCCTCATTTTGCCTTTCATACAGGTCTATAATTAGTAGACAAATGATTACGCTACCTTTGCACGGTTAGGGTACCGCGGCCGTTTAATGTTCACTGGGCAGGCGTTGCCTTTAATATTTGTTTGGCTAAAGGTTATGTTTTTGTTAAACAGTTGGGGTCTTTGTTTGCCGAGTTCCTTTTATAATAGTGGATCTTTCTTTTTAATGCGCCTGTGTTGGGGTCACAGTTTATTTTAAGGTGAATATTGATTTGTTTTTGCCTATTGTGGTCTGTTAATAGCTAGTGGTTTATCCGTTCTAGTGGATAGGTGCATTTAGAGAGGTTGTCTTATTATTAGTTCTAGCATGATAATATCCATAATTATGGATTTACCTTTAGTTTGTTTGGAGTTTTTAGTCAGTTTTTGGGTTTTTGGTTGAATTCTTTAACGATATTGTGTAAGGTGGCTGCTTTAAGGCCTACTTGGTGAAAGTGTTATTATTTCTCTCAAATTCAGGTTGTATCCTGTTTCAATAGGGCTGTACCCCTATTGATTATCCTTAAGGGATAAATAAGTGGTTATTATTTGGGTTTAAGGTGGAACTAAGATTCTGTTTTGGGTAGCCAGCTATCTCCAGATTCGGTAAGCGTTTCACTTCTACCTTTAAGTCTTCCCACTCTTTTGCTACAGAGAAGGGTGTGCCCGTTAGGCTGCTTTAAGGTAGCTCATCTGGTTTCGGGGTGAAGGCTGTGATTCTTCTTGTCTTTGGTTTCTTGCTAGACCATGATGCGAAAGGTACAAGGTTTTATCTTTGCTGTTTGTTGCTTATGTTTTTCCCTTGCGGTACTAGTGTGGTTAGGTTTACTGTTCGATCACATCTACTGGGTTGGTCAAATGTTTTGTTTAGAGAATTTTATATGTTTGTGTAGTATTGTGTTCAGCTCAAAAAGATCAGTATAATGTCGTTCGGTTGTAAGCCGAATGCTTTGTGTAAGCTACTTTTTGTTTCTAAGCGCACTTTCCAGTACGCTTACCATGTTACGACTTGCCCTGCTTTGTGGAAGTGGTTGTGTTTATGGATGTGATTGGTTATTTAACAGGGATGACGGGCGGTGTGTACGCATCTCATTGCGTTAGTTTCGATTAAGTGTTTTGTCCTTATTATACTGCTAAATCCGCCTTCGGTTTCTTGTTTCATAGTTTGTTCGTGTTTTCTGTGTTAGAAAATGTAGCCCATCTTAACCCCTTCATGAGTTACACCTCGACCTGTCGTGTTAGTAATGACTATTTTGCTCACTTTGTTTCTTTCATAAGGTAGGCTGGCGACGGCGGTATATAGACTGTTAGGCTAGAGGGGGTTGGGTTAATCGTGGGGTATCGGTTATTGGACAGGCTCCTCTAGGCTGTTGTGAGATACCGTCAAGTCTTTTAAATTTTAAGTTTTTACTCGTAGTTATTTGGCGAACAATTGGTGGTTTAATTGTTGTGTTATGGTTAGGCATAGTAAGGTATCTAATCTTAGTTTGTATCCTAGCTTTCACGAGTGGGGGTGTATCTGTATTAAGGGGTGAGTTAGTGTGGCCTATGGCTTTTTACAGCCCGGTTTAGCTTCTTTCTTAATAGTTGGACTGTTTAGTTGGTCGTGCTTTACGCCGTTGGTATTATTTTGGGTCTGTCGTGTAACCGCGGTCGCTGGCACGGGTATTAACCGGCCCTAAGTAATATCCCTTGCTAGGTCAAGCTTTCGCTTATTGCCTAATGTTAACTACTGCTGCGGGCCCGTGGGGGTGTGGCTGTTTGCTTGGTGTTATGGGTGTGGTGTCTGATACCTGCTCAGGTTAGTTGATAGTGGCTATTTCACTGTTATGGTGAGGCTTGCATGTATAATTAGGGTAATAAATAATAGGGGGTTTAAGACCAAGACCTTGTGTTAAATCAGGTGTAAGCCGTCTTAGCATTTTCAGTGCTATGCTTTTGGTAAGCTATGATAAC